TAAGAAGAGTGAAAATATAGAGATGTTTATAATTGATTAGTAGGAGGAGAATTTTATGGTCATAAAGGAGAACAAAACAGAAGTATACGCTTTAGGTCAACATATCTCTATGTCTGTTCACAAAGCGAGAAGGGTCATTGACCAAATTCGTGGACGTTCTTACGAAGAAACACTTATGATATTAGAACTCATGCCTTATCGAGCATGTTATCCCATTTTTAAAGTAGTTTATTCGGCAGCAGCAAATGCTAGTTCCCTTCTTGGTTCTAACGAAGCAGATTTAGTCATTAGTAAAGCTGAAGTCAACGAGGGTACTACTATGAAGCGACTAAAACTTCGAGCGCGAGGACGTAGTTATCGGATAAAAAAACCGACCTGCCATATAATGATTGTAATGAAAGATATCTCCATAAGTGAATATGAAGAGACATTCTGGTTCAAGCCAGAGAAATTTTTTGAAACAGACTCTATGCAAGAGTTAAAAAAAACGAAAGGGAAAAATCAGTATAGAACTAGAGAAGAGCACGATATGTATAATAATGGGGGAGCATGGGACAAAAAATAAATCCACTTGGTTTCAGACTTGGTACAACCCAAAGTCATTATTCCCTTTGGTTTGCACAACCAAAAAAGTATTCAGAAAATTTACAAGAAGATGCAAAAATAAGAGATTATATCAAGAATTATATACAAAAAAAGATGAAAATCTACTCCGTCGTCGAAGGAATTACACGTATAGAGATTCAAAAACAAATCGATGTAATCAAAATTAAAATCTATACAGCATCCCCAAAATTATTTAACGAAAAGCGACCGCGAGAAATCGAAGAATTACAGAGAAATTTACAAAAAGAATTTTTTTGTGTGAACCGAAAATTTAACCTTGCTATCATAAGAATTGCAAAGCCTTATAGAAATCCTACTATTCTTGCAGAATTTATCGCCGACCAATTAAAGAATAGAGTTTCATTTCGAAAAGCAATGAAAAAAGCAATTGAATTAACTGAACAAGCAAATACAAAAGGAATTCGAGTACAAATTGCAGGACGTATTGACGGAAAAGAAATTGCGCGGGTTGAATGGATCCGAGAAGGTAGAGTTCCCCTACAAACCATTCAAGCGAAAATCGATTATTGTTCCTATCCAGTTCGAACTATTTCTGGGATATTAGGCATTAAAATTTGGATATTTATTGATGGAGAATAAGAAACTTTGACTGGACCTTCCCTTCTAGTTGCTAATACTAAAAAACGAGAAAGCCATTTCTTCTTTTTCTGTTCAATCCAAAACCAAAAAATTTTTTGAATTCGTAATTCTTCATAATTCTATCGGGTTTAATAAAAATTCAATTGAATGCTTGATATAATTGCTATGCTTAGTGTGTGACTCGTTGGTTTTTTCGGGTTAGTAAAAAAAAGCCACTGATAGTCGAAACTAATAACTCTAGAAAAATACCCAATTCATCACTTCGCATTATCTGGATCCAAAGAACCGGTCAAGATATGACAGATCAGTCATATCCTTGTAGCAACTGAAACCTTTTTGCCTAAATAAAAACAAAAAATCAGATTCTAAGTTGTGAATCAAAATAGAGAAAAGAAAATAAGGGTGTGGATACATGGAAGGATGAGAGAAAGAAAGAAAACGACGATTGATGCTATCTAATTCCAATATGGAATATGTAAGGTCTATGAGCCGTCTCATAAAAAGGGCAATGTAAGAAAGCATTAATACAGATTCATCCATACTAAAATGAATCCGCCCAGAGAACAAAAAAATCAAGAGCTTCGAGTCAATAAAGACTGAGAAGATTGACTCACGCACAACTTTCATTGAGCTCCATTGCAGAATTCAGACCTAAACATTAAGTAAGAAGCGATGAGAACGACGGAACCTGTGGATCTCAAAAATTCGATTGAACACGAATTCTAATGATTCATTGATCTGGATGGCGGAACGGACCCGAGACCAATTCATCTATTCGAAAAAGTTAGAAATTATGGCTACAACCTAAATCGAAATTGAATTGAAAGAGTCAACATTCGCCCGCGAAAACTTTCTTTTCTTGGATTACTAAATTTGGGTCAATTAAAGATGCTAAGGCGGTTAAATTCAAGGAGAAAACAAAAGAAAGATTCATTTTAAGATTCTCAAAACCAATAAAATTATATATATATCTATATTTCATAGAAATAGTTCTTTTAGGTCTTTCACTATACGATAGAAAGAAGATACAAATTACTACCAGATTTGAGATCGATTCGCTGAACTCCATACTTCGATATATTACTTATACTTATGAAATCGATGGATATCGTATGAACTACAAGTCTATCTTAATTCAAATTCTATTCTATCTAAATTTCCTTAAAATTCCCTATTTTTGATCGCGAGGAGCCGGATGAGAAGAAACTCTCACGTCCGATTCTGGAGTAGAGATGGAATTCAAACCCAACCATCAACTATAACCCCAAAAGAACCAGATTCCGTAAACAACATAGAGGAAGAATGAAGGGAATTTCTTATCGAGGTAATTATATTTGTTTCGGTAAATATGCTCTTCAGGCACTTGAACCCGCTTGGATCACATCTAGACAAATAGAAGCAGGTCGACGGGCAATGACACGAAATGCACGCCGCGGTGGAAAGATATGGGTCCGTATATTTCCAGACAAACCGGTTACAGTCAGAGCCGCAGAAACACGTATGGGTTCGGGTAAAGGATCGCCTGAATATTGGGTAGCTGTTGTTAAACCAGGTCGAATACTTTATGAAATCGGTGGCGTAACAGAAAATATAGCTAGAAGGGCTATTTCAATAGCAGCGTCCAAAATGCCTATACGAACTCAATTCATTCTTTCGGGATAAAATTTGGAAATGTAAAAGAAAAAGGCAAAAGCAAAAAAAATCGCTTTTGGGGATACAAACGAATCGCAGGTGCAGGTTTGGTTTTTTGGACAAACAATATTTCTTTTTTTCTTCGACCTTTACTTTGCCTAAAAAAAATAATCAAAAAAATGATATGATTCAACCTCAGACTTATTTGAATGTAGCGGATAACAGCGGGGCTCGCAAATTGATGTGTATTCGAATCATAGGAGCTAGCAATCGTCGATATGCTCATATTGGTGACGTTATTGTTGCTGTGATCAAAGAAGCAGTTCCGCAAATGTCGCTAGAAAGATCAGAAGTGGTCAGAGCTGTAATTGTACGTACTTGTAAAGAACTCAAACGGGACGAGGGTATGATAATACGATATGATGACAATGCCGCAGTTGTCATTGATCAAGAAGGCAATCCAAAAGGCACTCGAGTTTTTGGTGCGATTGCAGAGGAATTGAGACAGTTCAATTTTACCAAAATAGTTTCATTAGCTCCCGAAGTATTATAAAACGAGACCCTAATCTAGTTCCATGATAATATCATTCCAGAAAGAATATAGTTATGTTTAGAGTAGTTATTTGAAAGAAATCAATTAAGATTCAGTTAGTAGATTGTGTCTCACGCATATACCTTGAAAAATGCATAGTCATAACCAAAGAAAAAACAAGAAAAACATGTTGATTATATCAAAATTGGGAGGGACCAATACTTTAATTCATTATGGCTAAGGATACTATTGCTGACATACTAACCTCGATACGAAATGCTGAGATGAATACAAAAAGAGTGGTTCGAATAGCATTTACGAATCTCAGCGAAAGTCTTGTTAAAATACTTTTACGCGAGGGTTTTATCGAAAACGTGAGAAAACATCGAGAAAACAACAAATCTTTTTTGGTTTTAACCCTACGCTATAGAAGGAATCGGGACGAGCCTTATAGAAATCGAAAAGTTTTAAATTTAAAACGCATCAGTCGACCCGGTCTACGAATCTATTCTAACTATCAACGAATTCCTAGAATTTTAGGCGGGATGGGGATTGTAATTCTTTCTACTTCTCGAGGTCTAATGACAGACCGAGAGGCTCGATTAGAAAGAATTGGTGGAGAATGTTTGTGTTATATATGGTAATACTTCTAATATCCAAATGAAATTCGCAACTTTCTATTTGTGACAAAGAAAGGGGACAGGTTGTCTAATATCATATCTCATCTACGACCTCATCTTTGAAAACGACATCTATGGTTTTAGATCGTCCAGAATAAAGAAGTTGATCCAGAATAAAAGAGGTTTTCGTTTAACTGAAAAACAGAAATCGATTCCGGAAAGTTTAATTAAAGAATCCGTTCTCAACGACATCTTTGGGGTTCATTTAGATAATAATGATCTAATTCTCGGTTATATTTCGGGAAAGCTACCACTTAGGTTTATTATAATACAACGAGTCTTCAATTAGTCGAATTTTTAACTTTGCGAAAAATAAGAATCAAAAATTTCGGTATTTTTTTTCAACTTCAACATTTTCAACAGTTATTCAATATGATTCGAAATGCAAAATTTCAAGAAACTTATTTTCTTCCAAGACGTAGATTCAGAATTAAGGTGAAAAGTCGGCAAATATGAAAATAAGAGCCTCTGTTCGTAAAATTTGTGAAAAATGTCGATTAATACGCCGTCAGGGCCGAATTCGAGTAATTTGTTCCAACCCAAGGCATAAACAAAGACAAGGATAATCAACCTCGGGAAAGGCCCGATATTCAAAAATGGATAGATCCATAGATCTCTGACTCATATTTATGAGATGCTAAAATATGGCAAAAGCGAGACTGAAATTGGTTTCACGTAGGACCCGACGTCTACGTAAGAGTACGCGTAGAATACCAAAAGGGGTTATTCATGTTCAAGCAGGTTTTAATAATACCATTGTGACTGTTACAGATGTACGAGGTCAAGTGGTTTCTTCGTCCTCTGCCGGTAATTGTGGGTTCCGGGGTACACGAAAAGCGTCGCCATTTGCTGCTGAAACCACAGCAGTAACCGCTATTAGTACAGTAGTGATGCAACGCGCAGAAGTCTTGATAAAAGGTGCCGGTCTCGGGAGAGACGCAGCATTACGA